ATTTGAAATTAATTCACTGTACAATCCATAAAAAGAAGGATTTGTGGGGTATTCCATATATTTTATATATTCTAGAGTTCGTTATCTTGTCAATTTCCAATTATTGATCATTGAGATTCATGGACAATACATATTAATATTTAAGGATCGATATTACCTCTCCTTTTTTTCTTCTGGTGCAAATAAATTGAAATGATTGAAGTTTTTCTATTTGGAATCGTATTAGGTCTAATTCCTATTACTTTGGCTGGATTATTTGTAACTGCATATTTACAATACAGACGGGGTGACCAGTTGGACCTTTGATTAATTAACATCTATTTTTTTGCTTGACCTCCTACTTGCTTGAACTCATAGGGGGTCAAATTCAGCTTGCTGTTCAATTATTTCAGTACAATTTTGACCTACCAATAAAAAGAATGCAATCACGCTCTGTAGGATTTGAACCTACGACATCGGGTTTTGGAGACCCACGTTCTACCGAACTGAACTAAGAGCGCGTTATTTTCAATAAAAGAAAAGTAATCCTAATATCTCTTGCATGTATATACTATCATATAGTATATGATAAAATGAAAGAAAAGATTCATTATTTATGTTGAATTGTAATCGATCTCAATTGATTCCTTTTTACTCTTCAGAAGAAAAAGTAATAGGTAGTAGGGATGACAGGATTTGAACCCGTGACATTTTGTACCCAAAACAAACGCGCTACCAAACTGCGCTACATCCCTTTCAATTGGTCTACAGTGTCATTGTAGAGAATCCCTGTCTTGTTTTCCAACATTTTTTTTTATTTCCTAATTTTATATAAACAAATTCTATTGCCATTTCTTCTTTTTTTTTGTTTCATATCATATAACATACATACCATATAATAATAAAAAGAATTATATACGCATGAAATAACTATGAAACCCTCCATAAAAAAAATCAATATTTTTAGCTAATGTTGAGGCGGAAAGGGACATATTCTTTTTTTTTGAGAAAAAAAAAAATATTTACCGAATTGTTGTAGATTTCAATTTCAATTAGAGAGTTCGTGCACAATATAAGCGGAACTATATAGACATCTGATCATATATGTATTACCATTATGTAGTACAAATTACTATAAAAAATAAAGAAGGAGTTTTTAAAATGAGAGATCTAAAAACATATCTCTCCGTGGCACCAGTAGTAAGTACTCTCTGGTTCGGATCTTTAGCGGGTCTATTGATAGAGATCAATCGTTTATTCCCAGATGCGTTGATATTCCCCTTTTTTTCATTCTAGTGATTAACCCATTCTAGTTGTTAACCCGGGAAGGGGTGAAGAAGATTAGAGCTACAATCAAATATCTGTGACTAATCCTCTCCCCTTATCCTTCTTTTTTTGTTATTAGAATAAAAAATAAGTTATAAAAAGAAAAGAGAAAGAATAAAAGTGGATTCAACCTCAGTCAAACTCGGACCCGGGTCTAGGTTCCAATTCAATTAATAAACGAGTGATAACGGAAATAAAAATTGGATGGCTAGCACAAAAATATAATACAAGATACTGAAATGAAAAATGAAATACTGTACTGCGATTCTCAATTTTGAAATCCTTGTATTACTTATTATTACTATAATATGATTGCAACGAAATCTTTCATTGTTTTAGCAACTTCTGCTTTTTTCGTTCCTTTTTTCTTTTCGTCATTTTGTTTTGGATCTAAAAATGAAATAGTTGCGTAAATCAAAAATACAAAGGAGGTTCATGGCCAAGGGTAAAGATGCCCGAGTAACGGTTATTTTGGAATGTACTAGTTGTGTTCGAAACATTTCTAATAAAGAATCGACGGGGATTTCCAGATATATTACTCAAAAGAATCGACGCAATACACCTAGTCGATTGGAATTCAGAAAATTCTGTCCCTGTTGTTACAAACATACGATTCATGGGGAGATAAAGAAATAGATCCGTCTGCGTGTAACCCTTCCATTCCAAGGAAAATTTTAAATGACATATAGAAAATAGATTTTCTATTCAAAAAAAAAAAAGAAATCCTATTTCTTAATTCTAAATTGGTTGTTTTGATCCGATTGAAATAGGATTTTGGGATAAGGAATAAACAAACCATGGATAAATCAAAGAGACTACTTCTTAAATCAAAACGATCTTTTCGTAGGCGTTTGCCCCCGATTCAATCGGGGGATCGAATTGATTATAGAAATATGAGTTTAATTAGTCGATTTATTAGTGAACAAGGAAAAATATTATCGAGACGAGTAAATAGATTGACTTTAAAACAGCAACGATTAATTACTATTGCTATAAAACAAGCTCGTATTTTATCTTTGTTACCTTTTCTTAATAATGAAAAACAATTTGAAAGAAACGAGGCAATCGCTAGAACTATTGGTCTTAGAACTAGAAATAAATAAGCTTACCTTTCAATTGAATCCAAATTCAAATCTAAACGCTCAAAATAGGATTGATGCTTTGTTCAAAAAATACGAGAACCCAGATTTGATTTTAGTGTTGTAAGAATAACAAAAAAGAATCAGGGAATCAGAATCCATCTTTTTTTTTTATTGAGCATCTTTGTTCATTTTGACAATTTTATGATATTTATCATACTAATTTCTACTCTACCTTCCCGGCGTTCATTCTGCAGGGAACTCCATTTAAACTATTCCGACGGATTCTCCCCACTCTTCTTATTTTCGAATCTCATTTGAAATCATATAAAGACAATTCCTATTTAATATAGCGATTTGTGCAAGTATTTTACGATTAAGAAGCAACTGCTTCTTGTACAGATTGTACATTAATCCACTATAATTATAGTATACTTTGCCGTCTCGAACTACTGCATTTATTCGAGCAATCCATAAATGACGAAAATCCCTTTTTTTCCTAACTCTATCCCGATAGGATGAAACCAAAGCTCTTATTTTCTGTTGAGTAATAGTTCTGGTAAGTCTTGAATGAGCCCCTCGAAAACTTGATGCAAATAAACGAATTTTTGTTCTACGTCTCCGAGTTATATATCCTCGTTTAATTCTGGTCATTGAATAAAAAAAAAACTTTGATGAATAACTAATTGATTTCTTTTCTTTCAGTTATTCCTTTCCTAGTCTATTAATAACAAAACGGATTTTTCCAATGTATAAAAAAAAAATTCCAATGGCTTTTGCTACTATAACCTTCCCGACCACTATTTTTTTTTGGGGGGGGGCAGACATTTCATCTCATAATAAAAATTTTTATTGATATTTTGATACTAAGTATCAAAAAAAGATAGTAAACGTAAAAAAAAAAAAAGAAATGGATAAAGAAATAGTGGTTTCCATCGTTTCTATGGTTAGGTCTTAAACGGTGAGGTCCTCTCTATACACCGGAGCTCGTTCTTTTCTATTGTTAACTTGTACAGTTCACGTTATTTGGCTCTACCCATGAATTATCCTTCTTTCACAATGAGATTTACCTATGCAGTAACGGTATTTAATTATGAAGATTCGCCGGGTAGCTAACCCTCTTAGTCCGTTTTTGCAAGAAGAAGGGTATAATATAATCCTTCTGTTAAATAGGATTTCCTCCGCGTAATGGATAAGCATTTATTACCAATGGGGAATTCTTTCTCATCTTAAATTGAAAACGGGGTGATTGGATTTGCACCAATATAAACCATCAATTTGATACACAATCAATAAAGGGTACAAGAAATCTTTTTTTTTTAGATATTGAATGTAGCTCTTCCATTCTATCCTATTCATTCACTGGTATTGATCATGGATACTGGAAAAATACTTTCCTTTCTTTTGTGCCAGTCTATGATCTGAACGAGTCGCACATACACCCTAGTACATGTTCCTCGACGCTGAGGACATCCCCCAAGGGCGGGGGATTTGGTGACATTTTTGATTGGCTGTCTTGTGTTTCTAATAAGTTGTTTAATAGTTGGCATGTTGAATCATATACATAATGAATTGGTTTAGATCGATCCTAACCGGATGATTATGAATTAGTTCTAGATTCTATATTCCTAATTAATAGTATTAATAATACTAGATTAATTAATAGATAATAGAAAATATTCTATTAAACCCAGTAAGAAGATAAAATCTCAAATTGAGGATTTGCAAAAAATACCTTTTTAGGCAACGGCTACAAGATCAACAATTCCATGAGCTTGGGCTTCTGTTGCTGACATAAAAATATCCCTTTCCATGTCTTCGGATATAACCCATAAGGGTTTGCCTGTTCTTTGTACATAAACTCTTGTGATGCTTTCCCGCAACTTCAGTAGTTCTTCCGCTTCCAAGATAAATTCTCCCGTTTGTGCCTCATAAAAAGAACTAGCAGGTTGATGGATCATTACCCTGATGATTTAATAAATGGTTTCTCTATCTCACATGATGAGTTAAAGAGAAAAACAATAAAAAAATTGAAACAACCGTACAGGCATCTTTTGTGCATTGCATACGGCTTCACAATGGAATTCATTTTGACCCTCCATCAAAGGAATAGAAAATATAGGATCTCTTAGACCCAGAGAAGTAAATGATCCAATAACCACCCTTCCTTTTATTTTGAAGTTATTTTGAAATACTATGATGGCTCCGTTGCTTTATTATTTGTCGTCTTTTATTGAGCAATCCCAAAGTTTATTTTTTTTTTTGTAATTCAAATAAATAAATAAAAAAAAAAATGATTTATTTATTTGAATATTCTTTCATAACCGAAATATGGTTAAGAGTCTTCTGTTGTGAAAACAAAAAAGTTTGTGACGCTGAAAAAAGAGGGGTCCCTCGATAGATCAAATAAAATAGGAAATTCCTTTTATCTCATACTACTGTTTCGATACATAATCTTCAGGATTTAGAAAAAACAAAAGAATAAAAAAGGGTCTCTTATCGAATTCAAAGTGCCATGCTATTATTACTTAATATTCATATTTTATATGGCGAAGGCATAGTTTTGTTTTATTTTTTGTCTCAAATTGAACTAAAAAAAGCAGTGGCGCCAAGCGTGAGGGAATGCTAGACGTTTGGTAATTTCTCCACCGACTAGAATAAAAGATCCCATTGAGGCGCCTAATCCCATGCATATTGTCTGTACATCAGGTCGCACAAATTGCATAGTATCGTAAATAGCTACTCCGGGTATTACCCATCCGCCGGGAGAGTTTATAAATAAATACAGATCTTTGGTATCATCCTCTATACCGAGATATACCATAAGACCGATAAGTTGATTTGAGATCTCGCTATCAACCTCTTGGCCTAAAAAAAGTAATCTTTCTCGATAAAGTCGGTTGATTAGGATCAAATTGTATACCTTAAGAACCGTACATGCACCTTTTGATGCATACGGTTCAACAAAAATTTCGAAAAAAAAAAAGAATCAATGTTTAGATTCCAGTCTTTTTTACTTTAGCGGGATATTTTTAACTTCTAATGAACGGGCCTTTCCTTTTTTCAAGAAAGATTCGTTTTGGCTCCTTTATCTATACTATAAAAAAAAAGAATCCATTCAATTTATTGACCTAACTTTTCATTGATGTATTCTTTCATCGAAATTCAATTGAAATTACGATGGAATTTTCTTGTTTCTGAATGGGCTTCTTCACTTCAATTCTGTTAGGTTTATGCTATACTCCGAGTAAAGATACGCCTGATTTTGATTTGCACATATAGGACAAATGCCTAAATACTATGTCTTTGTGCTATGACTTCTTTTTCTTTTTTTTTTTTTAGTTTTATGTTTTTTATAGCAAATATTCAACGTATTCATCACTCATCATTCATCATATGACTCGATTGATTAGCAGTTTTAGATCACTGCTATTTATAACTAAAATATGATACAAGTAGTAATTATCGAATTCATATATTCAAAATTGGGTTTTTTCTAAACGGAGCCTCGATACTTCATTTTATTGGTCCAACCAAGTAAACCATAAATTTTTCTAATTGATAAGATTAATCTGTATACCCCCTCAAAAAAAATAGATCTAATTACACTTCACGCTCCAAATTATTGAAAATAAAATCAATCTTTCTTGGGCGAAAGAGAGGATATCTCGATCGGGGGAGAGAACGGGGAAATCCCATATGACCCAATATATCTGACAAGTCGCACTATACGTCAACCCAAGATGCATCTTCCTCTCCAGGACTTCGAAAAGGTACTTGTGGAACACCAATAGGCATAAAATGAAAGAAAAATAAATAATTAAGTACTATAGCTCACTTTAATATGGAAGCGTAACCACAGGTTTATTGTCTTAATAAATAAGATTTGTCTTTATCAGATTTTACCTTTTTTTATAATATTTTATATATAAATTGAATAAGTTCATAAAAAAGGAAGACAGAATGAATAAAGTAAAATTCTTTCGAATAGGTATTTTTTTTTATCATGAACAAATCTGTATGCATTCACTCATAGAAAATAGGATCAACTCCGACTCACCATTGCGTATTGGTACTTATCGGGTATAGAATAGATCTGCTTCTTTTTGTTCCTACGAACCTAATTTTTCCATTATTACTAAAATCATAGACCAAATAGTAATCCTTTCTCTGAGATAATCCCCGGAAAGGGGGAGGTCCATAGCCGCCTACTAGTTTTTTTTTAGTGCAATAAAGTTACATCGTGTCTATTTTTCGTTGCTAAAGGGGTATTTCCATGGGTTTGCCTTGGTATCGTGTTCATACCGTCGTATTGAATGATCCCGGTCGTTTGCTTTCTGTTCATATAATGCATACAGCTCTAGTTGCTGGTTGGGCCGGTTCAATGGCTCTATACGAATTAGCGGTTTTTGATCCCTCTGATCCTGTTCTTGATCCAATGTGGAGACAAGGTATGTTCGTTATACCCTTCATGACTCGTTTAGGAATAACCAATTCATGGGGCGGTTGGAGTATCACAGGAGGGACTATAACGAATCCGGGTATTTGGAGTTACGAAGGTGTGGCCGGAGCACATATTGTGTTTTCTGGCTTATGCTTTTTGGCCGCTATTTGGCATTGGGTGTATTGGGATCTAGAAATATTTTGTGATGAACGTACAGGAAAACCTTCTTTGGATTTACCGAAGATTTTTGGAATTCATTTATTTCTTGCAGGGGTGGCTTGCTTTAGTTTTGGTGCATTTCATGTAACAGGATTATATGGTCCTGGAATATGGGTGTCTGATCCTTATGGATTAACCGGAAGGGTACAATCTGTTAATCCAGCGTGGGGTGTGGAAGGGTTTGATCCTTTTGTTCCGGGAGGAATAGCCTCTCATCATATTGCAGCAGGTACATTGGGTATATTAGCGGGCCTGTTCCATCTTAGTGTCCGTCCGCCCCAACGTCTATACAAAGGATTACGTATGGGAAATATTGAAACAGTCCTTTCCAGTAGTATTGCTGCTGTCTTTTTCGCAGCTTTTGTTGTTGCTGGAACTATGTGGTATGGTTCAGCAACAACCCCCATTGAATTATTTGGTCCTACTCGTTATCAATGGGATCAGGGATACTTCCAGCAAGAAATATATCGAAGAGTAGGTGCTGGCCTAGCCGAAAATCAAAGTTTATCCCAAGCTTGGTCTAAAATTCCTGAAAAATTGGCTTTTTATGATTACATCGGCAATAATCCCGCAAAAGGTGGATTATTCAGAGCGGGCTCCATGGACAACGGAGATGGAATAGCTGTTGGGTGGTTAGGACACCCCGTTTTTAAAGATAAAGAAGGGCGTGAACTTTTTGTACGTCGTATGCCCACTTTTTTTGAAACATTTCCGGTTGTTTTGGTAGATGGAGACGGAATTGTTAGAGCTGATGTTCCTTTTAGAAGGGCAGAATCGAAGTATAGTGTTGAACAGGTAGGTGTAACTGTTGAGTTCTATGGCGGTGAACTCAATGGAATCAGTTATAGTGAGCCTGCTACTGTGAAAAAATATGCTAGACGTGCTCAATTGGGTGAAATTTTTGAATTAGATCGTGCTACTTTGAAATCCGATGGGGTTTTTCGTAGTAGTCCAAGGGGTTGGTTTACTTTTGGGCATGCTTCGTTTGCTTTGCTCTTCTTCTTCGGACACATCTGGCATGGTGCTAGAACCTTGTTCAGAGATGTCTTTGCTGGTATTGATCCAGATTTGGATGCGCAAGTAGAATTTGGTGCATTCCAAAAACTTGGAGATCCAACTACAAGAAGACAAGCAGTCTGATATAACATTGCTCGGTTATTTTTTGCCTTTATTTTTGTGATTTGACATAGATAGAGTACCGGATAAATCTTGATTTGGATTGCTGACTTTTTTTTTTGTTTTTTTGACTTTTATCTTGAACTTGAATCCGGAAAAAATTCCCCAATAAATAGGTATGGAAGCTATAATTGTAAACCGAAATTAAATCTATGGAAGCATTGGTTTATACATTCCTCTTAGTCTCGACTCTAGGAATCATTTTTTTCGCTATCTTTTTTCGCGAACCACCTAAAGTTCCAACTAAAAAGTAAAAAGATGAAATGATTTTTCATTATCTCAATTGAAGTAAAGTAAAGAGCCTCCCAATATTGGGAGGCTCTTTACTTTACTTCAACTAGTCCCCGTGTTCCTCGAATGGATCTCTTAGTTGTTGGGAGGGTTGCCCAAAAGCAGTATATAAGGCATACCCGGTAAAACTTACAAGTAAACCAGATATAGAGATGGCAACTAGAGTTGCTGTTTCCATTTTTATATAATTTCAAGACCACAATGGATCTATGATAAGATTATTTATTTACAATGGAATGGTATACAAAGTCAACAGATCTCAATCAATACAAAATAGAATTTATGGCTACACAAACAGTTGAGGATAGTTCTAGATCTGGTCCAAGACGAACCATTGTAGGGGATTTACTGAAACCATTGAATTCGGAATATGGGAAAGTAGCTCCTGGTTGGGGAACTACACCTTTGATGGGTATTGCGATGGCTCTATTTGCGATATTTTTGTCTATTATTTTGGAGATTTATAATTCTTCCATTTTACTGGACGGAATTTCAATGAATTAGATTGGATTCACAAGAACCCATAAATAACTGTTCAATAGAAATATTGTGGGTCTCCCGTTTTTATCCCACTCCTGTTTGGTAGTTCGATCGTGGAATTTTTTTTTTTTTTTATGTATTTCCGGAATATGAGTGTGTGACTTGTTATAATTGATCCTATGGATACTACAGAAAAAAAAATCTGTCATCTTGATCAAAATGGTTTTATTTCGTTGGATATTCAGTCTAGTCTAGTATCTGAAGCACGCAATATATGAAATCAATTCAAAAATATTATAACTATGATTCATACTTATCAGACCTCGCAGCCGGACTCCCCAAAAAGAGTTATAAGTAATAAATACAAATTTTTTTTTTCCAACTCCCGTTTCTTCTTTTTTTTTTTATTATTATTAAAGGATAAACGTTTCTTTGCATTTATTATTTTTATTATAAAAAATAATAAATCATTGAATTAAGTGATGATCCAAAGGTTCTTACTCAGAGAATTTTTGAACTTTTTTCTTTTGTTTTGGAGGGTTTTATTGACTCATCGTGGTTCTAGTATGAATCTGTGGTTTTAATTGATTCATAGGGTCTTAACAAGAGAATTCCTATCAATAAATAATAAAGAAAACAAGAGTAAAGGCTCATTACACACAAATAAAAATAAAAAAAAAATAGGTAAATAGAAGATTCAAGAGGCCCGTAATGATCCATAATATAAATACGAATGAGCCGACTTGATATTTTAGCATTATAACCACAAAGAAAAAAGAATATTTTTTGGATTTTTATCCTTTCCTATTTTGAGAAAAAATTGACTCAAATCATAGGATTAAAAAGTTTTCAATTTTTTATTACAAATATCTGTTACAACCAGTATTTTGGTGTTTCTGTTTGAGCCGTACGAGATGAAATTCTTATATACGGTTCTCAGAGGGGGAGAACCTCGGTTTACCTATCTCAATAAAGTCTATGATTGGTTTGAAGAACGTCTTGAAAT